GAATCAGAAGAGACATTTCGAGAAATGGCAGATCTATTCACTCTATCAATAACCGAGTCGAGTTTGGTCTATCATAAGGGATTTGCCTTGTCTATTGATTCCTACGGATTGGATCAAAAAAAATTCTTGAATGAGGTATTCAACTCCAAGGATAAATCGAAAAAGAAATCATTGGTTCTATCTCCTATTTTTTATGAAGAGAATGAATCCTTTTATCGAAGGATAAAAAAAAAAACGGTCCGGATCTCCTGCGGGAATGTTTTGGAAGATCCAAAACAAAATCAATTTGTCGAAACAACCATAACGGAGGCGGTCAATCAATATAGATTAATCCGAAATCTGATTCAAATCCAATATAACACCTATAGGTACATAAGAAATGTATCGAATCGATTCTTTTTAACGAATCGATCCGATCGCAACTTCAAATATGGAATTCAAAAGCATCAAATAGAAAATGAGACTCTGAATCATCTAACTATAATAAAATATACGATCAATCCACATTTATCCAATTTGAAAAAGATTCAGAGGAAGTGGTTTGATCCTCTTATTTTTAGAACCGAGAAATCCACGAATCGGAATCTTAATGTATATAGATACAAAGGATCCAATGGGGGCAAGAATTTCCAGGAAAATTTGGAACATTTCGTTTCTGAACAGAAACACCGTTTTCAAATAATGTTCGATCAATTACGTATTAATCAATATTCGATTGATTGGTCCGAGGTTATCGACAAACAAGATTTGTCCAAGTCACTTCGTTTCTTTTTGTCTAAGTCGCTTCTCTTTTTGTTCAAGCCACTTCTCTTTTTGTCTAAGTCACTTCCTTTTTTTGTTGTGAGTATTGGTTATATCTTCATTCATAGGTCCGAAATCCACATCTATGAATTGAAAGGTCTGAATGATCAACTCTGCAATCAGTTGTTAGAATCAATGGGTGTTCAAATCGTTTATTTGAATAAATCGAAACCCTCTTTATTGTATGATCGTGATACTTCTCAAAGATCGAAATTTTTGATCAATGGAGGAACAATATTCTCGTTTTTCTTCAATAAGATACCAAAGGGGATGACTGACTTATTCCATACTATAAATAATTGTAGGAAATCCTGTGAGAACACGAATTCCTATTTCTCAACGATATCCCACGATCGAGACAATTTGCTGAATCCCATAAAACTATTTCATAAAAGTTCTTCATTGATATCTTCTTTTTATAAAGCAAATAGACTTCAATTCGTGAATCATCCCCATAGCCTCTGGTTTTATTGTAACAAAGGATTCCATTTTTATATGGAAAAGACCCGTATCAATAATTATGATTTTCCATTTCTAAATATCTTGCGCATTCATAACCAAATATTTTTTTTGTGTGTCGGTAAAAAAAAACATGTTTTGTGGAAGGGAGAGACTATTTCACCAACCCAGTCACAGGTATCTGGCATATTCATACCTAACGATTTTACACAAAGTAGTGACGAAACGTATAACTTGTACAAATCTTTCGATTTTTCAATTTTTCCCGACCCATTTGTTCCTATTTACTCGATTGCAGACATTTCTGGAACGCCTCTAACAACAGAAGAACAAATAGTCAATTTGGAAAGAACTCATTATCCGCCTCCTTTAGATATGAATCTATCTAATTCAGAAGGGAAAAACTTGCATCACTATTTCCGTTTCAATTCAAACATGGGTTTGATTCACATTCCGTGTTTTGAAAAATATTTACCATCAGTAAAGAGGAAAGAACCGAGTTTTTGTCTAAAGAAAAACGTTGAGAAAGGGGAAGTAGGTAGAACCTTTCAACGAGATAGTGCTTTTTCAAATCTATCAAATCTGTTCAAAACCTATATGCCATGGTTCCTTACTCGTACGGGGTATAAATATCTTTTTCAAAAAAATATTGATTTTTTTTTGAATATTCCCCTTCCATATTTCCTAAGTAGCAGTCAAAAATTTGTGTCCATTTTTCATGATATTATGCATGGATCAGATATATCATGGCCAATTCCTCAGAAAAAATGGCGGGCGATTCTTCCACAATGGAATCAGATAAGTGAGAGTTCGAGTAAGTGTTTACAGAATCTTCTTCTGTCCGAAGAAATGATTCATCGAAATAATGAGTCACCCATTCCATTGATATGGACACATCTGAGATCACCAAATGCTTTGGTGTTCCTCTATTCAATCCTTTTCCTTCTTCTTGTTGCTGGATATCTCGTTCGTACACATCTTCTCTTTGTTTTCCGAGCCTCTAGTGAGTTACAGACAGAGTTAGAAAAGATCCAATCTTTGATGATTCAATCATACATGATTGAGTTGCGAAAACTTCTGGATAGGTATCCTACATCTGAACTGAATTCTTTCTGGTTAAAGAATCTCTTTCTAGTTGCTCTGGAAGAAATACGGGGTTCTGCTTCTGGCGGCAACATGCTATTGGGTGGTGGTCCCGCTTATGGGGTCAAATCAATACGTTCTAAGAAGAAATATTTGAATATCAATCTCATCAGTATCATACCAAATCCCATCAATCGAATCACTGTTTCGAGAAATACGAGACATCTAAGTCGTACAAGTAAAGAGATCTATTCATTGATAAGAAAAAGAAAAAACGTGAACGGTGATTGGATTGATGATAAAATAGAATCCTGGGTCGCGAACAGTGATTCGATTGATGATGAAGAAAGAGAATTCTTGGTTCAGTTCTCCACCTTAACGACGGAAAAAAGGATTGATCAAATTCTATTGAGTCTGACTCATAGTGAGCGTTTATCAAAGAATGATTCTGGTTATCAAATGATTGAACAACCGGGATCAATTTACTTACGATACTTAGTTGACATTCATAAAAAGTATCTAATGAATTATGAGTTCAATAGATCCTGTTTAGCAGAAAGACGGATATTCCTTGCTCGTTATCAGACAATCACTTATTCACAAGCCTCGTGTGGGGCTAATAGTTCTCATTTCCCATCTCATGGAAAACCCTTTTCGCTCCGCTTAGCCCTATCCCCTTCTAGGGGTATTTTAGTAATGGGTTCTATAGGAACTGGACGATCCTATTTGGTCAAATACCTAGCGACAAACTCCTATGTTCTTTTCATTACGGTATTTCCGAACAAGTTCCTGGATGACAAGCCTAAAGGTTATCTTATTGACGATATCGATATTGATGATAGTGACGATATCAATATTGATGATAGTGACGATATTGATGATGACCTTGATACGGAGCTGCTAACTATGACGAATGTGCTAACTATATATATGACGCCGAAAATAGACCGATTTGATACCACCCCTCAATTAGAATTAGCAAAAGCAATGTCCCCTTGCATAATATGGATTCCAAACATTCATGATCTGTATGTGAATGAGTCGAATTATTTATCCCTCGGTCTATTAGTGAACTATCTCTCCAGAGATAGTGAAAGATGTTCCACTAGAAATATTCTTGTTATTGCTTCGACTCATATTCCCCAAAAAGTGGATCCCACTCTAATAGCTCCGAATAAATTAAATACATGCATTAAGATACGAAGGCTTCTTATTCCACAACAACGAAAGCACTTTTTCATTCTTTCATATACTAGGGGATTTCATTTGGAAAAGAAAATGTTTCATACTAACGGATTCGGGTCCATAACCATGGGTTCCAATGCACGAGATCTTGTAGCACTTACCAATGAGGCCCTATCAATTAGTATTACACAGAAGAAATCAATTATAGACACTAATACAATTAGATCAGCTCTTCATAGACAAACTTGGGATTTGCGATCCCAGGTAAGATCGGTTCAGGATCATGGGATCCTTTTCTATCAGATAGGAAGGGCTGTTGCACAAAATGTACTTCTAAGTAATTGCCCCATAGATCCTATATCTATCTATATGAAGAAGAAATCATGTAAGGAAGGGGATTCTTATTTGTACAAATGGTACTTCGAGCTTGGAACGAGCATGAAGAAATTAACGATACTTCTTTATCTTTTGAGTTGTTCTGCCGGATCGGTCGCTCAAGATCTTTGGTCTCCACCCGGACCCGATGAAAAAAATTGGATCACTTCTTATGGATTCGTTGAGAATGATTCTGATCTAGTTCATGGCCTATTAGAAGTCGAAGGCGCTCTGTTGGGATCCTCACGGACAGAAAAAGATTGCAGTCAGTTTGATAATGATCGAGTGACATTGCTTCTTCGGTCCGAACCAAGGAATCAGTTAGATATGATGCAAAATGGATCTTGTTCTATCGTTGATCAGAGATTTCTATATGAAAAATACGAATCGGAGTTTGAAGAAGGGGAAAGAGAAGGAGCCCTCGACCCGCAACAGATAAAGGAGGATTTATTCAATCACATAGTTTGGGCTCCTAGAATATGGCGCCCTTGTGGCAATCTATTTGATTGTATCGAAAGGACCAATGAATTGGGATTTCCCTGTTGGGCCAGGTCATTTCGGGGCAAGCGGATCATTTCTCATAAAGAGGATGAGCTTCAAGAGAATGATTCGGAGTTCTTGCAGAGTGGAACCATGCAGTACCCGACACGAGATAGATCTTCCAAAGAACAAGGCTTTTTTCGAATAAGCCAATTCATTTGGGACCCTGCAGATCCATTCTTTTTCCTATTCAAAGATCAGCCCTTTGTCTCTGTGTTTTCACGCCGAGAATTCTTTGCAGATGAAGAGATGTCAAAAGGGCCTTCCCAAACAAATCCTCCTACATCTATATATAAACGCTGGTTCATCAAGAATACGCAAGAAAAGCACTTCGAATTGTTGATTCATCGCCAGAGATGGCTTAGAACCAATAGTCCATTATCTAATGGATCTTTCCGTTCTAATACTCTATCCGAGAGTTATCAGTATTTATCAAATCTGTTCCTATCTAACGGAACGCTATTGGATCAAATGACAAAGGCATTGTTGAGAAAGAGATGGCTTTTCCCGGATGAAATGAAACATTTGATTCATGTAACAGGAGAAAGATTTCCCAT